GAAACTCAATGTAATTCATAAATGTCTCAATGTGATTTTTTTGTTTCATTTTGATTATTATTGTCAGAGTATTCAAGAGCTAAGACCATTCTAATGCTCCCTTTCGCCATGCATAAACTAAACCAACAATTAGGATAAGCACGAAAATGAAAGCTTCTATAAATACAGATACTCCTAATACATCGAAACTCATTGCCCATGGATAAAGAAAAACTGTTTCAACATCAAAAACAACAAAAACTAGAGCAAACATATAATAACGGATTCGAAATTGTAACCAAGCATCGCCCATTGGTTCTATACCCGATTCATAACTAGAAAGTTTCTCTGGACCTTTGGTAATGGGGGATAAAACTCCGGAAATTCGAAATGCCAAAATAGGAATAACGCTTGATATTATTAGAAATGTCCAGAAAATATCATATTCGTAAAGCAGAACCATAGGTACACTCCTATGAATGAGGGAAATAGACTAGATTAGTCGAGTCGAATTGGAATTAATTGTCAACTGATTCATAACTCTTAACAATTTATTTTTGTTGAACCAACTCGTTTTGTTTGGTTGCTGTGTTACATGTCTCGTTTGTGGTACATGTTTCCTTTCAATATTCATTCACGATAATGTTTCTATTTACTTCAAATTGATTTCGATCTTGATATAGTATAAATATATTGCTTATTGCTCTTATACGGATAAGACTTTATTCTCGCTTTTTCACCCCACTCCGGATTCTCTCTAAAATAGAAAAAAAAATCGAAAACAAGGAATTCAAAATTGAATTCTTAATTTTCGATTTTTTTTTTAAGTATTGAAAGTATTGAAATTATTAAGTATTTATTAATTTATTAAAACCTATCTATTCGATATTTATTAGATAAATTATTATATTATACAATAATATTTCAATTATTATTCTATAATTTCTATTCTACTAATATTCTATTCTATATATATAGAAATAGAAATAATATTAAAATAGAAATAATATTGAAAATATATATATTCTAATAATAATAAATATATATTATTATTATTAGAATAGGAACTTCTATTGAGTAGTGATTTAGTATTGATTATTGATTTCGGAATTTCTATTGATTTAATACAGCAAAAAACTCTTTTGTTTTGCGCTTTATTTTATCAAGTAACATATACCAAGAAAAACCTATTTGACAATGTTAACAATGAAAGTTAGCAAAGATCTTTATTTTTCAAACTTCGACTGTTCCTAAACTAAATATAGAAACAGAGTAAGTTCTTCCTAAACCCATGTAACTTATTACTAGTGGATTCCATTTTTGTTAGATTAGGTTGAAGTGTGTTTTTAACCGAGTTCATGGAATGATTTTGATTATAAAAATCAACTAAGGTTATATAGGTATTCCAAAGGCAAAGAAGTATCACTAACTCTTTTATTGTATTGCGGAATTGTATTGCGTGCGGAGAGTAGGAGAGGAAAATTAATATGTAATTAATCGTAGATTAATAATGAAGAAAATTTGGTTTGTTTAGTCAAGATTAGAAAAAATACCGATTGGATCTATTGAAATGCCCTTTTTTTTTCATTTTCTTTTAGGGCTATACGGACTCGAACCGTAGACCTTCTCGGTAAAACAGATCAAACTTATTGTAATAAAAATGATTTGAACTGCTTCAAAGACCCAACATGCATTTTTTTGCATTGGGCTCTTTCATTAACTGATACATTAATTGATATAACTAATCATTTAGTCTACCATAATTCTCTTGACAGAAAGATAAGACGATGGCTCCCCCTGCTCTGATTTATTATTTAGATTCCGATCAGAGAGCATTACCAAAGTGTTTCAAAGAAGGACTACCCTGACGTAGGTCTGCTTTTGGCTTAGATCAACCTAAGTTAAATGAAGTCTCCATTGCCCCGCTTCTGCTTAATAAAGAATCAAATATGAAACTTCATACACCTTAAAGTTCATAGGATAGGACAAAAAGAGAATTTTGGAGGTCCTTATACTCATTATGCCTAGCATTGAATAAACTGGGTATTCACCCTATCAATATCTTAAATCGAAATCTAAGATGGGTTCTATTTGGCGGCTAAAAAGAGCACCTAAATTAGACCGAACCCCTTTGTCAAGCTATTGTTCTCTTATTCCCTAAAAGTCATGGAGTAAGACATTACCTTCTCAATAAGTCTTTTGATTACATGATGTACTCCTCTGAAAAACATTGGCGCGCGTGTAAACGAGGTGCTCTACCTAACTGAGCTATAGCCCTTGTGCTTGTGATACATATTTTATCATGTCGACAATCTCTTGTCAAGATAAATATTCCATGATGCAACATCTTATTTGTGCGATATGTTTGATTGGTATTGCTTATAAATGATATTCCATTTATAATCCGTCGATGCGACGAGTTCCATTTCTTTCTCTTTGTGATTCTAAAAGACCTACTTAACTCAGTGGTTAGAGTATTGCTTTCATACGGCGGGAGTCATTGGTTCAAATCCAATAGTAGGTAGACCTTATTAGATATCAAAATCAATGGTATCTAATAAGTTTTTCTATCCATCTTGTTTTATTAATTTTTTATTTTTTCCATTCTTTATATATTTCATTTTTTTCTTTTTTGAATTCAAAAATTTTTCCTTGTATTTAGAATCCGATTCCACTTATGATTCTATTTATAAAATTAGAAAAATAAAAAATAGGGTGTATAAACAGAACTTCTGTTTATACAGAAGTTCCTTTGATGATTATTGATTATTCGGAAGGCACTAACTAGTTACGAAATCACAGTGATAGCCTCTACTCGGGCTCTAGCTCGTCTAAGAGCTAGATTTGCCTCAATTATTTGTCTCTTTCCTTCAGCTTTCCTTAAGCTAGCTTCTGCTATTTCAAGAGTTTGCTGAGCTTCTTGTGGATCAATGTCACTACCCTTCTCCGCATCATTTACTAAAATAGTAATCTCATTATTGCCTATTCTAGCAAAACCGCCCATCAGAGCCATCGTTAACCATTGTTCGTTAAGACGTATTCTCAAAATACCAATATCGACAGCCGTAGCAATAGGCGCGTGATTTGGTAATACGCCAATTTGTCCACTATTGGTAGATAAAATGATTTCTTTCACTTCTGAATCCCAAACAATTCGATTGGGAGTCAGTACACAAAGATTTAAGGTCATTTCTTCAAGTTGTTCTCCGTTTCTAAAGTCGTAGCCTTCGCTGTAGCTTCATCAATGTTCCCTACCAAATAAAAGGCCTGTTCAGGGAGACCATCTAATTCTCCGGAAAGGATCAATTTAAACCCTCTAATTGTTTCTGCTAGACCGACGTATTTCCCCGGGGAACCCGTAAATACTTCTGCTACGAAAAAGGGTTGAGATAAGAAGCGCTCGATTTTTCGTGCTCTTGCTACAGTTAAGCGATCCTCTTCGGATAATTCGTCCAACCCAAGGATAGCTATAATGTCCTGAAGTTCTTTGTAACGTTGTAAAGTTTGTTTAACTCTTTGCGCAGTTTCATAATGTTCTTCACCAACAATCTGAGGTTGGAGCATAGTTGATGTTGAATCTAAAGGATCTACTGCTGGATAGATACCTTTAGCGGCTAATCCTCTTGATAGTACAGTAGTAGCATCTAAATGCGCAAATGTCGTGGCAGGAGCGGGGTCAGTCAAATCGTCCGCAGGTACATAAACAGCTTGAATGGAAGTTATGGATCCTTCTTTGGTAGAAGTAATTCTTTCTTGTAAAGAACCCATTTCGGTACTAAGAGTGGGTTGATAACCCACAGCGGAAGGCATTCTACCCAATAAAGCAGATACCTCTGATCCTGCTTGGACGAAACGGAAGATATTATCAATAAATAGAAGTACGTCTTGTTCATTAACATCCCGGAAATATTCCGCCATAGTTAGGGCAGTCAAACCAACTCTCATACGAGCTCCCGGTGGTTCATTCATCTGACCATAGACTAGAGCTACCTTCGATTCTGCAATATTTTCTTCATTAATTACTCCAGATTCTTTCATTTCCATGTAAAGATCATTTCCTTCACGAGTACGTTCCCCTACTCCGCCAAATACGGATACACCTCCATGAGCTTTCGCAATGTTGTTAATTAATTCCATAATTAGTACTGTTTTCCCCACCCCAGCTCCCCCGAAAAGTCCTATTTTTCCCCCACGCCGATAAGGGGCTAAAAGATCTACTACTTTAATTCCTGTTTCAAAAATGGATAATTTTGTATCTAATTGTATAAAGGCAGGGGCAGATCTATGAATAGGGGATGTTGTGCGAGTATCTACAGGACCTAAATCATCAACAGGTTCTCCAAGCACGTTAAAAATTCGTCCTAGAGTCGCCCCGCCGACTGGAACACTTAGAGGAGCTCCCGTGTCAATCACTTCCATCCCTCTCATTAAACCATCTGTAGCACTCATAGCTACAGCTCGAACTCGATTATTTCCTAATAATTGCTGGACTTCACAAGTCACATTAATTTGTTGTCCAACAGCATCTCGCCCTTTAACTACCAAAGCGTTGTAAATATTTGGCATCTTGCCCGGTGGAAAGGCTACATCTAGCACCGGGCCAATGATTTGAGCGATCCGCCCCAGGGTCTTTTTTTCAAACGCGGAAACTCCAGGACCAGAAGTAGTAGGATTGATTCTCATAATAATAAATAAAAATAAAAATAAAAAATATGTCGAATTTCTTTTTCAAAAAATTTTGAATCCAAAATAAATGTTCGATAGCAAGGTGATCGATTAATTCAATTCAATACGAAACGGACGGGGTTTAGCACTCCATTTTGTTGGTACCATCCAACGAATCCAATTTAATTGTTTACTTAATTTGCTTTTCAGTTTCAATGAGTGGATTTTCAAGTTCAACTAAGGCATTTTTAAAATAAAATCGATTTTATTTTAAAAATATCAAATCAAGTAGATGAATAAAAAATCGTCAGGAAGCCTTTTCATTTATCTATCATTATAGACAATACTTATCCTAT